GTGCCAACCCAAGATATGCTTATTGGTCTATACATATTAACGAGCGGGAATCGTCGAGGTATTTGTACAAATAGGTATAATCGATGGAATCGCAGAAACTATCAAAAAGAAAGAATTTATGATAATAACTGGAAAAAAAAAGAACCCTTTTTTTGTAATTCGTATGATGCAATTGGAGCTTATCGACAGAAAAGAATCCATTTAAATAGTCCTTTGTGGCTTCGATGGCGACTAGATCAACGCGTTATTGCTTCAAGAGAAGTTCCCATCGAAGTTCACTATGAATCTTTGGGTACCTATTATGAGATTTATGAGCACTATTTAATAGTAAGAAGTGTAAAAAAAGAAATTTTTTGTATATATATTCGAACAACCGTCGGTCATATTTCTCTTTTTCGAGAAATTGAAGAAGCTATACAAGGATTTTGTCGAGCCTGCTCATATGGTATCTAATCATATGTAAGTTACGTAATTCTGTAACGCCGGTGTGAATTTGAGTCCCTCCAGTTCAACTGGGATTCTAAATTCCTGAATTTCTATGCGAATTAAGATCGAGAAAAGGAAGTTTTCCAATCATTGACTCAAACTCATTGTCGAATCCCACTCAGCAGAATATGGAGGTACTTATGGCAGAACGAGTCAATCTAGTCTTTCACAATAAAGTAATAGATGGAACTGCCATTAAAAGACTTATTAGCAGATTAATAGATCACTTCGGAATGGCATATACATCACACATTCTGGATCAAGTAAAGACTCTGGGTTTCCAGCAAGCCACTGCTACATCCATTTCATTAGGGATTGATGATCTTTTAACGATACCCTCTAAAGGATGGTTAGTGCAAGATGCTGAACAACAAAGTTTGACTTTGGAAAAACACCATCATTATGGGAATGTACACGCAGTAGAAAAATTACGCCAATCTATTGAGGTATGGTATGCTACAAGTGAATATTTGCGACAAGAAATGAATCCTAATTTTAAGATGACCGACCCCTTTAATCCAGTCCATATAATGTCTTTTTCAGGAGCTAGAGGAAATGCATCTCAAGTACACCAATTAGTAGGTATGAGAGGATTAATGTCGGATCCTCAAGGACAAATGATTGATTTACCCATTCAAAGCAATTTACGCGAAGGACTGTCGTTAACAGAATATATCATTTCTTGCTACGGAGCGCGCAAAGGAGTTGTGGATACTGCTGTTCGAACATCAGATGCTGGATATCTTACGCGTAGACTTGTTGAAGTAGTTCAACACATTGTTGTACGTAGAACAGATTGTGGTACCATCCGAGGAGTTTCTGTGATTCCTCGAAATGGGATGATGCCGGAACGAATTTTTATTCAAACATTAATTGGTCGCGTATTGGCGGATGATATATATATGGGTTCACGATGCATTGCCATTCGAAATCAAGATATTGGAATTGGACTTGTCAATCGATTCATAACTTTTCGAACACAACCAATATCTATTCGAACCCCCTTTACTTGTAGGAGTCCGTCTTGGATCTGTCGATTATGTTATGGTAGGAGTCCTACTCATGGTGACCTGGTCGAATTGGGAGAAGCCGTAGGTATTATTGCGGGTCAATCTATTGGAGAACCAGGGACTCAACTAACATTAAGAACTTTTCATACGGGTGGAGTGTTCACAGGAGGTACTGCAGGACATGTACGAGCCCCCTCTAATGGAAAAATAAAATTCAATGAGGATTTGGTTCATCCTACACGTACGCGTCATGGGCATCCTGCCTTTCTATGTTCTATAGACTTGAATGTAACTATTGAGAGTGAAGATATTATACATAACGTGACTATTCCACAAAAAAGTTTTCTATTGGTTCAAAATAATCAATATGTAGAATCAGAACAAGTGATTGCTGAGATTCGCGCGGGAACATACACTTTAAATTTTAAAGAAAGGGTTCGAAAACATATTTATTCTGACTCAGAGGGAGAAATGCACTGGAGTACCGATGTGTATCATGCGCCTGAATTTACATATAGCAATGTCCATCTTTTACCAAAAACAAGTCATTTATGGATATTATCAGGAGGTTTGTGCAAATTCAACGGAGTCCCGTTTTCACTCTACAAGGATCAAGACCAAATGAATCTTGAGCCTCTTTTTGTCAAACAAGGATCTCTTTCTAATCTCTCAGTGAATAATGATAAAATCAGATACAAATTATGTAGTTCTTATTTTTCTGGTAAAAAAAAAGAAGATGGGAGTCCTGATTATTCAGAAATTAATCGAATCATATATACGGGTCATTGTAATCTCATATATCCCACTATCCTCCAAGATAATTCTGATTTATTGGCAAAAAGGCGAAGAAATAGATTTGTCATTCCATTCCAATCGATTCAAGAACGAGAGACAGAACAAATGCCCCATTCGGGTATATCCATTGAACTACCCATAAAGGGTATTTTCCGTAGAAATAGTATTCTTGCTTATTTCGACGATCCAAAATACAGAAGAAAGAGTTCGGGAATTACTAAATATGGGACTATAGGGATGCATTCAATGGTTAAAAAAGAGGATTTGATTGAGTATCGAGGAATCAAAGAATTTAAGCAAAAATACCAAAAAATAGATCGATTTTTTTTCATTCCCGAAGAAGTACATATTTTACCTGAATCTTGTTCGATAATGGTACGGAACAATAGTTTGATTGGAGTAGATACACAAATTACTTTAAATATAAGAAGCCTAGTGGGCGGATTAGTCCGAGTGGAGAGAAAAAAAAAAAAGATTGAACTCAAAATCTTTTCGGGAGATATCCATTTTCCTGGAGAAACAGATAAGATATCCCGACACAGTGGCATCTTGATACCACCAGGAACAGGAAAAACAAATTCTAAGGAATCAAAAAAATTGAAAAATTGGATTTATGTCCAAAGGATCACATCTACTAAGAAAAAAAATTTTGTTTTAGTTCGACCTGTAGTGACATATGAAATTGGGGACGGTATAAATTTAACAACACTCTTCCCCCCGAATTTGTTCCAAGAAAAGGATAATATGCAACTTCGAGTTATCAATTATATTGTTTACGGAAATGGAAACCCAATTCGGGGAATTTCTGACACAAGTATTCAATTAGTTCGAACTTGTTTAATTTTGAATTGGGACGAAGAAGAAAAAAGTTCTTCGATGCAAGAGGCTCATGCTTCCTTTGTTGAAGTAAGTACAAAAGGTCTGATTCGAGATTTTCTAAGAATTGACTTAGCGAAATCCCATATTGTGTATCTCAGAAAAAGGAATGATCTTTCAGACTCTGGATTGATCTTTGATAATGTGTTAGATCACACCCATAGCAATCCTTTTTATTCCATTTATTCCAAGACAAAGATTCAACAATCACCTAACCAAAATCGAGGAACTGTTCGCACTCTGTTAAATAACAATAAGGAATGCCCTTCTTTGATAATTTTGTCATTATCTAATTGTTTTCAATTGGGTCCATTCAACGATGCAAAATATGACAATGTGAAAAAAGAATCAATTAAAAAGGATCCTATAATTCAAATTAGGAATTCGCTCGGTCCTTTAGGAACAGTCCTGCAAATCGCGAATTTTTATTCATTTTACGATTTACTAACTCATAATCAGGTTTTAGTACCTAAATATTTTCAAATTAAAAATTTAAAACATACTTTTAAAGTACTTAAATATTATTTAATGGATGAAAATGGGAGGATTTATAATCCCGACCCATGCAGTAACATCATTTTGAATTCATTCAATTTGAATTGGTATTTTCTCCCTCACAAAAATGATCATAATTATTGTGAAGAAAGATCTACAATAATAAGTCTTGGACAGTTTATTTGTGAAAATATATGTATAGCCAAAAAAGGACCACACCTAAAATCGGGTCAAGTTTTGATTGTTCAACTTGACTCTGTAGTAATAAGGTCTGCTAAGCCTTATTTAGCTACTCCAGGAGCAACTGTTCATGGGCATTATGGAGAAATCCTTTACAAAGGAGATACGTTAGTTACCTTTATATATGAAAAATCGAGATCCGGCGATATAACGCAGGGTCTTCCAAAAGTCGAACAAGTATTAGAAGTGCGTTCAATTGATTCAATATCAATGAACCTAGAAAAAAGAGTCGAGGGTTGGAACGAACATATAACAAGAATTCTTGGAATTCCTTGGGGATTCTTGATTGGTGCTGAGCTAACTATAGTGCAAAGTCGTATATCTTTGGTTAATAAGATCCAAAAGGTTTATCGATCCCAGGGGGTGCAAATCCATAATAGGCACATAGAAATTATTGTACGCCAAATAACATCAAAAGTCTTAGTTTCAGAGGATGGAATGTCTAATGTTTTTTTACCTGGCGAATTAATTGGATTGTTGCGAGCGGAACGAACAGGGCGCGCTTTGGAAGAATCGATCTGTTACAGGGCTATCCTATTGGGAATAACAAGAACATCTTTGAATACTCAAAGTTTCATATCTGAAGCGAGTTTTCAAGAAACTGCTCGAGTTTTAGCCAAAGCTGCTCTCCGGGGTCGGATCGATTGGTTGAAAGGCCTAAAAGAGAACGTTGTTATAGGAGGGATGATACCCGTTGGTACTGGATTCAAGGGATTAGTCCACCGTTCAAGACAACATAAGAGTATTCCTTTGGAAATCAAAAATAAGAATTTTTTTGAGGGTAAAATCAAAGATATTTTGTTACACCACAGAGAATTATTTTGTTCTTGCATTTCAAAGAAAGAATTTCCATGATACACCAGAACAATTATTTAGAGGATTTAATAATTCCTAAAAGTGGCTTCATACTTTTTTTATTAATAAAATCATACTTTTTATTAATAAATTAATATAAAAAAATTCTCTAGGTCGTTTTGAGGCTGTCCTGAAAACAAAGAAAATAACAAATAGAGGGTAGCGATTTTGATCGTATATCGACAGACACGGCCAATCTCCGGTAGAAAAAAAAAAAAGGTTCCATCGGAACAATTATTTCGTTCAAGGCACCTCGCCGCTTTTTTTTTTGAAAAAAAAAAGAGGAAATGTGGGGAGAAATGACAAGAAGATATTGGAACATCCATTTAGAAGAGATGATGGAAGCAGGAGTTCATTTTGGTCATGGTACTAGGAAATGGAACCCTAGGATGGCACCTTATATTTCTGCAAAGCGTAAAGGTATTCATATTACAAATCTTACTAAAACTGCTCGTTTTTTATCTGAAGCTTGTGATTTAGTTTTTGATGCAGCAAGTCGGGGAAAACAGTTTTTAATTGTTGGTACCAAAAATAAAGCAGCTGATTTAGTAGCACGGGCTGCAATAAAGGCTAGGTGTCATTATGTTAATAAAAAGTGGCTCGGTGGTATGTTAACGAATTGGTCTACTACAGAAACGAGACTTCATAAGTTCAGGGATTTGAGAACGGAACAAAAGACGGGGAAACTCAACCGTCTTCCAAAAAGAGACGCAGCCATCTTGAAGAGAGAATTATCTCACTTGCAAACATATCTGGGCGGGATAAAATATATGACAGGCTTGCCCGATATTGTAATTATTGTTGATCAGCAAGAACAATATACGGCTCTTCGAGAATGTATCACTTCGGGAATTCCAACAATTTGTTTAATTGATACAAACTGTGACCCCGATCTTGCAGATATTTCGATTCCAGCAAATGATGATGCTATAGCTTCAATTCGATTAATTCTTAACAAATTAGTATTCGCAATTTGTGAGGGTCGTTCTAGCTATATACGAAATCCTTGATTAATAATAAGATAAATAAAGATTAATAATAAGATAAAAAAATTCTTTTTTGAACTCCATAAATTTATGGAATCGGTTACTACTCTTGAATCGCATAAAAGAGATAAAAATGAATCGCATAAAAGAGATAAAAATTACTGGGGATATTTTGTGATTAGTTAGTATCCAAAATAGAAAATTTAACTAATCAAGTGGAAAAGGAGATGGTTGAATCAAAATAATTCTCTTTCAAGTTCTATTTATGTAGAGGGCAAAATGAATGTTCTATCATATTCCACCAACACACTAAAAGGGTTATACGATATATCTGGTGTGGAAGTAGGCCAACATTTCTATTGGCAAATAGGAGGTTTTCAAGTCCATGGCCAAGTACTTATAACTTCTTGGGTTGTTATTGCTATCTTATTAGGTTCTGCTAGTATAGCTGTTCGGAATCCACAAACCATTCCAAATGATGGTCAGAATTTCTTCGAATATGTCCTTGAATTCATTCGAGACGTTAGCAAAACCCAGATTGGAGAAGAATATGGTCCATGGGTTCCTTTTATTGGAACTATGTTTCTATTTATTTTTGTTTCTAATTGGTCAGGAGCTCTTTTACCATGGAAAATCATACAGTTACCTCATGGGGAATTAGCTGCACCCACGAATGATATAAATACTACCGTCGCTTTAGCTTTACTCACGTCAGTAGCCTATTTCTATGCGGGTCTTAGCAAAAAAGGATTAAGTTATTTCAGTAAATATATACAACCAACTCCCATCCTTTTACCCATTAACATCTTAGAAGATTTCACAAAACCTTTATCACTTAGTTTTCGACTTTTCGGAAATATATTAGCCGATGAATTAGTAGTTGTTGTTCTTGTTTCTTTAGTACCTTTAGTGGTTCCTATACCTGTCATGTTCCTTGGATTATTTACGAGTGGTATTCAAGCTCTTATTTTTGCAACCTTAGCCGCGGCTTATATAGGCGAATCAATGGAGGGTCATCATTGACGAGTTTTCAAAATAGTCGTTTTTTAGCTTAGGCCAAGATAATCCATATGTGACTCAAGATAGTCGAGTTAGGCAATATAAAATATAAAAATATGTGATGTACATATAGGATCTACAGTAATGGGTACGCTATTTAGGAAATTGTAAAAAAAAAAAAAAGAGATAAGGATCCTTTTTTAAAAATGGAATTTATATAATATCCATCTCTAATCAAATCAATATTTTCTAATTAATATTTAAAAATTAATATTTTTTAATATTTTCTTTTGTTCAATTGAACAAAAGAAAATATTATAGGAATAAATAATAAAAAAAAAAAAAAAAAAAATATTAATCAAAAATAGAATGAACTTTTTAATCACTCAAATACTGATATTTCTATGCAATAATTTAGCCTAACGAATTCATACACGTGGATTGTATACATGTGGGATAATGATGAAAAGAAGAATAAGAATGAGGGTTAGTAAGGGTGGGTAAAAAGGGGGGTATTTTGAATCTAATGGCTAGAATCCATCTCTTGCACCTTTCAAAACTGATTCTAGAACCCGATTGAATCTAAGATAGGAATAGTTGGTTTACGTTATGGAAGAAAGACATGTATATATGATATTAGATATTGACTAGTTATATATGATCTAAAGATAACGCCCTACTAACTACTATGGATTTGATTTAGATGGGGATTCAAATAGAAGAAGTCTTTTACTTTGTAACTGTGAATTGAATGAATAAAAAGATGAAATCAATAAAAAGAACAATTCAACTAATGGTTCAGAACAAAGAAATGTAAGAACAAAAAAAAGTCGTATGGATTCACAAAAATCCCGTCGATAGAAACTAAAAAAAGCTATATAAAAAGGAAAGAGCTATATAAACTATATATAAGAGCTATCCATATAAACTATATAAGCTATATAATATAAGCTATATATAAGTAGTTCTGATAATTCTATTAGTCCATTACTGTAATTGGCAGTTGGTTATTTCGTCTGAATGAATCTTAGTGATGGAATAATTAAATCATAATTACTTGGATGATTATATTTGTATCATTAACCATTTTTTTTTTTATTTTTGTATGAGGAACTTATCATGAATCCACTGATTTCTGCCGCTTCCGTTATTGCTGCTGGATTAGCTGTCGGGCTTGCTTCTATTGGACCTGGAGTTGGTCAAGGTACTGCTGCGGGCCAGGCTGTAGAAGGTATCGCAAGACAGCCTGAGGCAGAGGGAAAAATACGAGGTACTTTATTGCTTAGTCTAGCTTTTATGGAAGCGTTAACAATTTATGGATTGGTTGTAGCGTTAGCGCTTTTATTTGCGAATCCCTTTGTATAATCCTAAAAATATTAAATTAAATAAATATAAAAAAAACATATTTTTTTTTCTTCCGGGGACTTACTTTTTCGAATTCTATCAATATTTCTCTTTTACAATTACTTATTCGTTGAGACACTAACCCCTGGGAAGGACAGATTTGAGGATGAGGAATTAGCATACCGATTCGCTTTCTTCCTTCCCGTTCTTATCAAAGGAACCCCCTCTTTTTTTAGTTTTTCAGGGGTGTTACAACAAATCAAGTATTCCGTAATTGATTGACATGAAAACTGTCCCAGATTCAAATAAGTATTATTCTTATTAGTTATTCAAATTGAAAAAAAAAAAATAGTGAAATTAAGAAAAAATAAAAATAATAAAAATATTTAAATAGAAATATGTAGAACAAATAGAAAAAAAAAATCTTTAAGTGATACAAAAAGAACTCTATTTGATTTTTTATTTATTTTATCTATAAAAGGAGATTGTATGAAAAATTTAACCGATTCTTTCGTTTCCTTGGGTCACTGGCCATCCGCCGGGAGTTTCGGGTTTAATACCGATATTTTAGCAACAAATCCAATAAATCTAAGTGTGGTCCTTGGTGTATTGATCTTTTTTGGAAAGGGAGTGTGTGCGAGTTGTTTATTTCAAGAATAGGCTGGACCCAACCAGCTGCACTTTTTTTTTCATGTTAACTAGCACAAAATAAAAAGTGCATGATCCCGCGAATTCCTTCTGAATAAATTAAGTTAATTAATAAATTAATAAATCATATTTAAGAACCATAGCTTTTCGTGATTCATTGGTAAATACATTTTGATTCTCTATTAACCAATAATGTGGGACCGTTAATATGGTTAAAGCTAAAGAAAGCAGTTGAAGTCCAAACAAACGTAGCAATGTAGCATGGTATTCTTTCTACTACATATGTTAAATATATGTTAAATTAGTTAATTTAATGCAGAAATAGTTTCAAATAGTTTCAATTTTTTTTTAGATATAGAACACTCATGTCGATAAAATTATTTGAAACATTTATTATTCGAAACAAAAAAAGAGTAATCTTTTTTTATCCAATGCTGAATCGGCGACCTATGTAATGTATAAAGTAAGAAGAATTCTTTGGATTTGAAAAAAAAAAACAACTTTGCTGACAATTCTATATTTTTTGTTTGGTCAGAAGAGTCCTCAAAATATTCCTGGATTAGGGATCAATTTGGATATTTTTCTTTTTAAATAGGAATAGAGGAAAGAGGATAGGCTCATTGCATTACATTCAAAAAAAAAATGATATGGAAATTTGACAGTAGAAGTAATTGAGCGTGAGAGCCAAATGAATCGAAAGATTCATGTTTGGTTCGGGAAGAGATTATGTAAGTTTGATAATCTACTTTCATTAAACGATTTATTAGATAATCGAAAACAGAGAATCTTGAATACTATTCGAAATTCAGAAGAATTACGTGGGGGGGCGATTGAACAGCTGGAAAAGGCTCGGGCTCGTTTACGGAAAGTGGAAATCGAAGCAGAACAGTTTCGAGTGAATGGGTACTCTGAGATAGAACAAGAAAAGTTGAATTTGATTAATTCAACTTATAAGACCTTGGAGCAATTAGAAAATTATAAAAATGAAACCATTCATTTTGAACAACAAAGGGCAATTACTCAAGTCCGACAACGGATTTTCCAACAAGCCTTACAAGGGGCTTTAGGAACTTTGAATAGTTGTTTGAACAATGAGTTACATTTACGTACCATCAGTGCTAATATTGGAATGTTTGGGGCGATGAATGAAAGAAATAACTGATTAGTACTTCTACTGTAGGCATTATTTAAAAAAAAAAATAAAAATAATAATAATAATTAAGAAATACTCATGGTAACCATTAGAGCCGACGAAATTAGTAATAT